AAGACTAAGCAACTCAAACCTTTCTATTTTTATCTTGGATCCACAATTAACCCTAAGGATCTATAGGATTGGTGTATTCTTTTTTATTCCCCAGTTTCAGATAGACTAGTATCACAACTTCTTATACCTATCCTGTATATTGTCCTTTTCTTTCCGTGTTGGAATATAAACTTATTAATAGACGAGATTTTACAAAAAAATGTGTTTTTTTTTTTTTTTCATTTCTTTTAGGAGAAAAGAAATATTACTTTTCTTGATGCGAATTTGACACAATATAACAAATTACTTTTCTACTTACACTTCGAAAAAAAAAAAATTGAAAACATGATTCCCTCATAAAATATCATATATAGTGAAGTGATACTCCGGTTTCTTACAAAAAAGGAAAAGAGAATCATTTTTTTTTAATACCCACTCTTTATTTAGTTAATAATCCTGTTGATTGGATCTATATACTTATTTTGAGAGGCAAAAAAATAGTTAAATGATTTTTCATCGAATGACTATTCATCTATTTATTTTGATGGAAATAGCAGCAAGAAAGTTCTATGGAAAAATGGTGGTTCAATTCGATCTTATCCAATGTGGAATTAGGATACAGGTGTAGGCTAGGTAAATCAATGGATAGTTTCAATCCTTTTGAAAATACCAGTATAAGTGAAGACCCGATTCTAAATGATACAGATAAACACATCCATAGTTGGAGTAATAGTGACAACTCGAGTTCCAGTAATGTTGATCATTTAGTCGGCGTCAGGGACATTTGGGATTTCAGCGTTGATGAAACTTTTTTAGTTCAGGATAGTAATAAGGACAGTTATTCCATCTATTTTGATATAGAAAATAAAGTTTTTGAGATTGAGACTGATTATTCTTTTCTGGGTGAACTAGAAAGTTCTTTTTCTAGTTATTGGAGTTCTAGTTATCTGAATAATGGGTCTAGGATTGGCGACTCCCAATATGATCATTATATGTATGATACTAACTATAGTTGGAATAATTACATCAATAGTTGCATTGACCGTTATCTTCGCTCTCAAATCTGTATTGATAGTTCTATTTTTAGTGGTAGTAACTATTATAGCGAAAGTTACATTTATAGTTACATTTGTGGTGAAAGCGAAAATAGTAGTGAAAACGAGAGTACCAGTCTAATAACTAGCACGAATGGTAGCGATTTGGTTATAAGAGAAAGTTCTAATGATCTCGATATAACTCAAAAATACAAGCATTTATGGGTTCAATGTGAAAATTGTTATGGATTAAATTATAAGAAATTTTTGAAGTCAAAAATGAATCTTTGTGAACAATGTGGATATCATTTGAAAATGAATAGTTCAGATAGAATTGAACTTTTGATTGACCCAGCGACTTGGGATCCTATGGATGAAGACATGGTATCTCTGGATCCCATTGAATTTCATTCCGAAGAGGAACCTTATAAAGATCGTATTGATTCTTATCAAAGAAAGACAGGATTAACCGAGGCTGTTCAAACAGGCACAGGTCAACTAAACGGCATTCCCGTAGCAGTTGGGGTTATGGATTTTCAGTTTATGGGGGGTAGTATGGGATCCGTAGTAGGTGAGAAAATTACTCGTTTGATTGAGTATGCTACCAATCAATTTTTACCTCTTATTTTAGTATGTGCTTCCGGAGGAGCACGAATGCAAGAAGGAAGTTTGAGCTTGATGCAAATGGCTAAAATATCTTCTGCTTTATATGATTATCAATCGAATAAAAAGTTATTTTATGTGTCAATCCTTACGTCTCCTACAACTGGTGGGGTGACAGCTAGTTTTGGGATGTTGGGAGATATCATTATTGCTGAACCTAACGCCTATATTGCATTTGCCGGTAAAAGAGTAATTGAACAAACATTGAATAAGGCAGTACCTGAAGGTTCACAATCGGCTGAATTTTTATTCCATAAGGGCTTATTCGATTCAATCGTACCGCGGAATCTTTTAAAAGGCGTTTTGAATGAGTTACTTCAGCTCCATGATTTCTTTCCTTTGAATCCTAAATCAAGTAGAGCCTTAACTTAATTAAAGTTAATTAAATTGAAATTAGTTAATTTTTTTTTCTGGCGAGCAGGTATTTTTTTATTGTAATCAAAGGAAAAACACCACGAATGCATTTTTATGTGACATAAGAGTAAATTGTAGTAAAGAATCATCCAGATAATTTTTTGGCCGATATTCACTCTTTTTTCTTGTTGATAGAAAAAAGAGTGAATTCTTTTTTCCGTGAAAAAAAAAGTTCGGCAAGGTAAAATGGTAAATAATAAAAAATAAAACGAATTTCATCTTTTTTTCTTACTTCTGCATACAAAAATTGAAAAAAGTAGAGTCTCATATATATATATATATATCGCGATCGCGAGAATACCCTCTTTTTGGTAAAAACAAAAAATCCCAATTTTTTGATCGGATTAGAAATTGTAACGAAGTGTTCGGGAATTTATAAGCAGAAAAACTCGTTATTTTTTATTTTACTAAAATAAAAAAAAGAAAGTTATAAGACAAGAAAAAAAAAAAGATAATATAAAGAAGAATAAAAAATAGGTGGATTATCATATATATTTCATGTAGAAATACAAAAAAGTTACTTAATTAGTTCAATACTCTTTGGACTTTATTTTATTAGAATTATATATGTTCATTTCGATATAATTTTATTATATACAAATCTTAGTGATTCTAAAATTAGCTTTGGAATAATTACTAATAAACTAATTACTATTACCAATAATTAAAATAATTACTAAATAATTCGATTAGTAATATAAGAATTACTACTAGTAATATAGTAATATTAATATAGTAATATAAGAATTATTAAGATATAATAATTAATTAATAAGATAAGAATTAATACGAAATGAAATAAGAGAAAGAATTAATATTAATATAAAATATAAATTTAATATAAATTTAATATTAATTTTAATATTAATAAAGAATAATAAAAATAGAAATATAATAATAAAATAATAATTAATAATAAAATAATAATATAGAATATTAAAATCTAATAGTAGAACTACAAAATAGAAATTTAATAGAATATTTTAGAATATTTCGAAATATTTAATTTAATTAATATTTATTTAATAATTAATGTTTAATTTCATTTTAAGAGAATTGCTTATTTAATTATTTAAATTATTTAATAGAATAGTTAATATTAATAGAAAACTATCTACTCATATCGAAATATATATAGAATAATATAAAAATAAAAAAATATGTAGAATTAGAATATATTATTAAAAAATTAATAAAAAAGTTTAATAATAAATAATATAAAATAATAATCTATTTAATAATAATAAATAATAATATTCAAAAATTTCTCTTCAAAATAATAGAACAAAATACTAGAATATAGAAATATTCGAATAGAAATGAAACAAAAATAGAAAATATAGAAATAGGATAATTAATAAATTTTATAAATATCGAATATTAGAATATAGAATATGTTAATAGAAATTAAATATAGATATAGAATAATATATAATTAAGAATTATAGAATATTCTAATATAAAAAATAATATTAAATTCGATTCGAATTATTAGAATATAAATATTCTAATCTAAATATAATAATATAAAAATGAAATAAAAATTCCAATTAAAAGATAGAAGAAAAAAAAATATTAGAAGAAAAAATAAACAGGTACAAATATTAAATTGAGGTGCCCATTCTATGACAATTCTCAACAACTTACCCTCCATTTTTGTCCCTTTAGTGGGCTTAGTATTTCCGGCAATTGCAATGGCTTCATTATCTCTTCATGTTCAAAAAAACAAGATTTTTTAGATCCGATTAGGTACGATGGAAGTAGATTTCATTTATTTATTTTTCAAGGCCTAGACTTAGATCCTAATACAGATATCTAGTTAGTCTAATATGATATAATCTAATACGATATAACATGTTATATATGTGTAGATAGGAGATCATAGGATGAAGCTACTTTATTTGTTAATCTAATGAATTCGATGAATTCCTCCTAAAGATTCACATCAAAATAGTGCGAGTTGATGGAAATTACTTCGGAAACAGAAACAAAAAAAAAAGAAAGTCAAATCAAATGGGCTAGTCTCCCACTTCCAAAAAAAAGCAACTGGATCTAGTATGAGTTGGCGATCAGAACATATATGGATAGAACTTATAGCGGGGTCTCGAAAAATAAGTAATTTCTGCTGGGCTTTTATACTTTTTTTAGGTTCATTGGGTTTTTTATTGGTTGGAATTTCCAGTTATCTTGGAAAAAGTTTCATATCTTTATTTTCCTCTCAGCAAATACTTTTTTTTCCACAAGGGATCGTGATGTCTTTCTATGGGATCGCTGGTCTATTTATTAGTTGTTATTTGTGGTGCACAATTTTGTGGAATGTGGGTGGGGGTTATGATCGATTCGATAGAAAAGAAGGAATAGTATGTATTTTTCGCTGGGGATTTCCTGGAAAAAATCGTCGCATCTTACTCCGATTCCTTATGAAAGATATTCAGTCTATTAGAATAGAAGTTAAAGAGGGTATTTACGCTCGGCGTATCCCTTATATGGAAATAAGAGGCCGAGGGACTGTTCCTTTGACTCGTACTGATGATAATTTTACTCCACGAGAAATTGAGCAAAAAGTAGCGGAATTGGCCTATTTTTTGCGTGTACCAATTGAAGTATTTTAAAATTAGTTGAAGAATGAGCATTTTCGTAGCAGGAGTGAAAAAATCCAAGAGTCTTCTTTTTTTATAGCAAAACTTATATAGCATAACTTAACTGGAATTTCTTCACAATATTGATGAACTGATGAACTAAAGAATACGTATTATATATACGTATCCGGAATAATTCAAATTAGAAAATCAAACTTTTTAATCTAAAAATTTTGTTATGCGTATGTAAATTCACTAAATCCAATAACAAAACAAGTAAGAAATCAAAATAATAGACCCATCTCATAGATCAAAACAAAGCATTTCGGAATAAAATAGAAAGAAATTATCTTTTTATGTTCAATATTTGAAATTGATAGGTTACGTATCGGTAGATTCTATCTTGGAAATTATCTCTACTTTTTTTTTCATGTGTCAGTCTAGGTTTCTTTTTATCTTTTTTTTGTCTTCCTTAACCTTAATGTAATGAGCAAAGGACTGGACCACTTAGAATGCTAACCTTTCTGTCTTATTTTGCTTTTGCCACTCATTTTTTATTATCACATCACAATATTCTTCATAAATCTTTCTTAATTATTCCTGTGAGATATGGGTAAATTGGCCATTTTTTTTTTTTCGAAATATTTGTTTTGTTGATAGAACGGAATTCTTTTATCTCTAAATCCGAATTTGGAGTCGCTCTGGGGGACATTTATGGAAAGGGGGAAATTGCTTCGAAATTGAGCAATTGAGATATCTAAAAAGAATATTTTTTTCTTCATTTGTGTACTCTTTTTATTTTAGGCTATTTTTTTTTTTGTATTCTTTCATTTTTCAAAATTCAAGGACTAACCACTGGCTTACAAATAAAAACAGCGAATAGATTCATAAGTTCGAAGCCTTGGAAGAGAACTTATACTTGATAGAAATATTAGATCATATAGAATCGAGAAATGAGGTGCGTTCATTAAAAATTCACATACGAAAAATGGAAAAAAAAAAAAACATTTATTACCCTTCTATATCTTATATATATAGTTTTTTTTCCCTGGTGGATCTCTTTTTTATTTAAAAAAAGTTTTGAATCTTGGGTTATTAGTTGGTGGAATACTAGTAAATCCGAAATTTTTTTAAATGATATCCAAGAAAATTGTTTTCTAGAAAAATTCATAGAATTCGAGGAGCTCGCTCGCTTGGATGAAATGATAAAAGAATATCCGGAAATACATTTACAAAAGTTTCCTATCGGAATCCAGAAACAAACGATCCAATTGATCAAGATACATAATGAGGATCGTATCAATACGATTTTGCACTTCTCGACAAATATAATCTCTTTCGTTATTGTAAGTGGTTATTCTATTCTAAGTAATGAAGAACTTTTTTTTATTAATTCTTGGGTTCAAGAATTCCTATATAACTTAAGTGACACAATAAAAGCTTTTTCCATTCTTTTATTAACCGATTTATGTATAGGATTCCATTCACCCCACGGTTGGGAACTAATGATTGGTTCTGTTTATAAAGATTTTGGATTTGCTCATAATGATCAAATTATATCTGGCCTTGTTTCCACTTTTCCAGTCATTATCGATACAATTTTGAAATATTTGATTTTCCGTTATTTAAATCGTGTATCTCCGTCACTTGTAGTGATTTATCATTCAATGAATGACTGAAAAATGATCCAAAAATCTCATTAGAATCTTTGTTATTTTGTACACATAAGCAAAATATTCAAAATCTTACTTTATAAAATATTTAAAATCTTACTTTGATTGTATCTTTCTTTATATTATTTTATCTTTACTGTAATATTTAAAATCTTACTTTGATTGTATCTTTCTTTATATTATTTTATCTTTACTGTAATATAATATTATTATTTATTTTTTCTCTTTCTTTTTATATTGAATTTCTTTTTTTTTTTCTATACATCACATCCAAGGGATTCTCTTCCTATATCTTATATTTTAGTAAAAAATTTTCAGTAACTACCAGTATCGTGGATAGGTACCTATACGAGCGACCTACCTAATTTTATTGTAGAAATTTTCAGGATCAATGATTGGACCATGCAAACTCGAAAAACCTTTTCTTGGATAAAGGAAGAGATTACTTATTCCATTTCCGTATCACTTATGATATGTATAATAACTTGGGCATCCATTTCAAATGCATATCCGATTTTTGCACAGCAGGGTTATGAAAACCCACGCGAAGCAACTGGCCGTATTGTATGTGCCAATTGTCATTTAGCTAATAAACCGGTAGATATTGAGGTTCCACAAGCGGTACTTCCTGATACTGTATTTGAAGCAGTTGTTCGAATTCCTTATGATATGCAACTGAAACAAGTTCTTGCTAATGGAAAAAAGGGGGCTTTGAATGTGGGGGCTGTTCTTATTTTACCTGATGGGTTTGAATTAGCCCCGTCCAATCGTATTTCGCCGGAGATGAAAGAAAAGATAGGAAATCTGTCGTTTCAGAGTTATCGCCCCACTAAAAAAAATATTCTTGTGATAGGTCCTGTTCCAGGTCAGAAATATAGTGAAATTACCTTTCCAATTCTTTCTCCGGACCCCTCCACTAAGAAAGATGTTCACTTTTTAAAATATCCCATATATGTAGGCGGAAACAGAGGAAGGGGTCAGATTTATCCCGACGGGAGCAAGAGTAACAATACGGTTTATAATGCTACAGCCGCAGGTATAGTAAGCAAAATAATACGAAAAGAAAAAGGGGGGTACGAAATAATCATAACAGATACGTCAGAGGGACGTCAAGTGATTGATATTATACCTCCAGGACCGGAACTTCTTGTTTCAGAA